AGGAAGATTAGAGATACAGTTAAATATCTGTGACTACTAATCCCCTCCTCTTTTTTTTTTAGAATTAGATAAAAGAGAAAGAATAAAAGAAGATTCAATCTCAGTGAAATGGGGAACTCGGGCCCAGGCTTTAGCTTCAAGTAAATTTATTAGTTTCAATTCAATTAAGAGAACGGAAGTGGAAACATGGTTAGGACAAGAGTATCATACAAGATTCTTAAATGACATGCAATTCTAATCTAAACTTCTAATCTAATCGAATATAGGTTCAAATTCTTGTATTACTTATTATTACTATTACTATATTGATTATTACTATATTGGTTGCAACGAAATCTTTCATAATTGGATTTCAAAAAATTAGCAACTTCTTTTTTTTCCTTCCTTTCTTTTGGAAAATAGAAAGAAGGGTTGAGTAAATAAAAAACCAAAGGAGACTCATGGCTAAGGGTAAAGATGTCCGAGTAAAGGTTCTTTTGGAATGTACTAGTTGTGTTCGAAACAGTGTTAATAAAAAATCAAGCGGCATTTCCAGATATATTACTCAAAAAAACCGACACAATACGCCTAGTCGATTGGAATTGAAAAAATTCTGTCCTTATTGTTACAAACATACGGTTCATGGGGAGATAAAGAAATAGAAGGTACTTGCGTATCGCTTTGATTTTAGAAAGAAGATGAAAAATGAATGACATATTAACACATTTTTTTTAATATTAAATAGGATATGTTAATATATATCTATTAATTATATATCTTAATATAAATTGTAATAAAAAAAATCCTATTTCTTTATTCTAAATTATTATCATTTTTGATTCGATTGAACGAATTAGGATTTTCGAACTAAGGAATAAAAAACCATGGATAAATCCAAGCGACTTTTTCTTAAGTCTACGCGATCTTTTCGTCGGCCGTTGCCCCCGATTCGATCGGGGGATCGAATTGATTATAGAAACATGAGTTTAATTAGTCGTTTTATTAGTGAACAAGGAAAAATATTATCTAGACGGGTGAATAGATTGACTTTAAAACAACAACGATTAATTACTATTGCTATAAAACAAGCTCGTATTTTATCTTTGTTACCTTTTCTTAATAATGAAAAACAATTTGAAAAAGGCGAGTTGGTCCCTAAAACTAGCGGTCTTAGAACCAGAAAAAAATAGATTTCCTCTATCAATTGAATCCAAATTCTAAATTCGAACTCAAACGTGAATTTCTTTTTTGTTCGAAAAATCCGAAAATCCCGATTTGTTTGGAGTGTTGTAATAAAAAAAGCAAATTGGGGAAGAATCAAAATTCTTTTTTTATTGAATCTTTTTACTCCGTTTGATTACTTGATCATATTATCATCATATTTTTTCGTATTAATTTTTAATTTCTATTCTACCTTCCTGGAATTTGTTTTCCAAGGAATTCTATGTAAAACATTCTGATGGATTCCTCCCAATCTCCTTATTTTATGATGTCATTGGAAATCATGTAAAGACAATTCTTATCGAATTTAGCTAGTTGTGCAAGTATTTTACGACTAATAAGTAACTGTTTTTTGTAGAGATTGTTTATAAGCTCGCTATAACTATTGAATACCCCCATCTCGCGAATTTCTGCATTTATCCGCGTGATCCATAAACGACGGAAATTTCTTTTTTGCCTATCTCTATCCCGATGGGCCGAAACCAAAGCTTTTATTTTTTGTTGAATAATAGTTCGAGTAAGTCTTGAATGAGCCCCGCGAAAGCTTGATGCGAATAAACGTATTTTTGTTCTACGTCTCCGAGCTATATATCCTCGTTTAATTCTGGTCATTGAATAAACAAAATTTTAAACTTTGATGAATAACTAATTGATTTTTTTTTCAGTTATTCTTTTCTCCTTTCTATAATAACAAAACGGATTCTTCCTATGTATAAAAAAAAAATTCCAACGGCTTTTGCTACTATAACCTTCCCAACCACGATTTTTCTTTTTTTTCTATTCACCTCGAAATAAGAAATTGTATTGATACTAGATATCAAACAAAAATATAATAAAAATAAAGAGTAATATAGAAATGAAAAAAGAACTAGTGGGTTCCATCGTTTCTATGGTTACTTTTTAAACGGTGAGGTCTTCTCTATACACCGGAGCCCCTTCTTCATTTAATCATTTAATTAATGCTATTATTAACTTGCACAGTTAATACTCTTAGGCTCTACCTATGACTTATCCAGTAATAGGTCTTTCACAGTGGGACCTATTTATACAGTAACGATATTTAATTATGAAGATTAGCCAATTAGCTGACCCTCTTAGTCCGTTCTTGCAAGAATAGAGGCTTCTTTTTTGGCTTTTTAATTTAAATAAGATTTCCCCTGCTTAACGTACAATCTTTATTACTAATGGGTAATTCTTTTTTATTAAAATTGAGATGATTTAATTTGCACCAACGTAAACCAGAAATTTGCTACACAACCGAAGGATATGATAGATCTTTTTTCTTTTTTTTTAGATAGTGAGGGGGGTTCGTTCCTCCATTCTATCCTCTTTATCCGTACTGATCACAAATAATGGAAAAATTTTTCCGTTCTTTTGTCTCAGCTCATAGTCTGAACGAGTCGCACATACACCCTAGTACACGTTCCTCGACGCTGAGGACATCCCGCAAGAGCAGGAGATTTGGTGACATTTCTGATTGGCTGTCTTGTGTTTCTAATAAGTTGTTTAATTGTTGGCATGTTGAAGTGTATACATAATGGGTTGGTTTAGATCGATCCTAACCGGATGATTATGAATTCTATTTATATTAATAAAATATTAAAAAAAATATTATTATTATTAAAAGAATTCTATTAATAATAACAGATATCAGAAACAGAATAAAAAACCCCGATAAGACAAATGTGATTTGCTTGGAATTCATGCTATTTTTTTTTATTTTTTATGCAACTGCTACAAGATCCACAATTCCATGAGCTTGGGCTTCTGTTGCCGACATAAAAACATCCCTCTCCATGTCTTCGGATACAACCCATAAAGGTTTGCCCGTTCTTTGTGCATAAACCCTTGTGATAATTTCACGCAATTTAAGTAGTTCTTCTGCTTCCAGGACAAATTCTCCTATTTGTGCCTCATAAAAACCAGCAATAGGTTGATGGATCATTACCCTGATGATATAAGATATTACTCTAGCTCGTATGATAAGTTGACGAAAAGAAATACAGAATAATTAGAAAAAAGGGTCGAATTGACCAACCGTACAGGCATTGTTTCCACATTGCATACGGCTCTTTTACTTTTACCTTTCATCGAAGAAAAATCTAGAGTTTCTCAGGTCTAGATCGGTAAATTACCCACCCTTCCCTTGGTAGGAGTTAAAAAACAAAAATACTATGGTGGCTCCGTTGCTTTATTTCGTCCGTGATTTAGCAATCCCAAAGTTTCTTTTTTTTTTCAAATAAAAAATGTAGAATAGAATCTTGTTTTTTTGTACTCGTTCATAACAGAAAATCGAGTGTGAAAACAAAAAAGTTTGTGACGCTGAAATTGGTCTTCCCAATAGATACGACAAAATCGGAAATACCTTTTATCTCAATCTCATACTACTCTTTCGATACATAATCGAATTAAAAAAAAATTATATCGAATTTGAAAAGCCATGCTATTATTACTTAATATTCATACTTTATATGGCAAATGGCGAAGGCATAGTTTTCTTTTTTCTTTCAAACAAAAAACCCATTGGCGCCAAGCGTGAGGGAATGCTAGACGTTTGGTAATTTTTCCTCCGACCAGGAGAAAAGACCCCATCGAAGCAGCTAATCCCATGCATACTGTCTGTACATCTGGTCGCACAAATTGCATAGTATCATAAATAGCTATTCCGGGTATTACCCATCCGCCAGGAGAGTTTATAAACAAATACAAATCTTTGGTCTCACTCTCTATACTTAGATATACCATAAGAGCAATAAGTTGATTTGAGATGTCGCTATCAACACCTTGGCCTAAAAAAAGTAATCTTTCTCGATAAAGTCGGTTGATTAGGATAAAATCCTATCCTTTAGGAGCCGTACGTGCACCTTTTGATGCATACGGTTCAATAAAAATCGCGAAAAAAAAATCAATATGTAGATTCCAGCCCTCGCTTTTTGATAGTGAGTTGAGTACTTTTTAACTTTTCTTTTCTCTTAACCAAGGGACTTTTCTTCCATTTTCAAGAAAGATGGGTTTTGACCTGTTTATCTATAAAACAAATAAATTAAATTGATCAAACTAACTTCTCATTGATGTATTCTTTCATCGAGATCCAATTCAAATCACGATGGCGTTTTCTTGTTCCTGAATGGTTTTTTTTAATTCTTTTAGGTTTGTGCTCTACTCCGAGTCAAAATCTGCCCGATTTGAATTTGCACGTATAGGGCAAATGTCCCCAATACCCTGTCTTTTTGCTACAACTTCCAATTGATTTCGTTCCGTCAAATACAAATATTTGACGTATGCATCATATTATTCGATTGATTATGATTAACAGTTTTAAATTTCTTCTTTGAAATTACTTCTTATTTAGAAATAGAATATGATACAAATAGTAATATTACCAATTGGATTTTTCTAAACAGAGCCTGGATACTTCATTTTATTGATTATTATTCCAAATAAGCCAACCATAAATTATTCTAATTGATAATATTAATCTAGATACCTCCAAAGCGTAGATCTAATTGCACTTCATTGTCATTGGATTTCACGCTCCAATTTTTTGATGATTTAATCAATCTTTCTTGGGCGAAACAGAAGATATCCCAATCGGGGGAGAGAACGGGTAAATCCCATATGACCCAATATATCGGACAAGTCGCACTATACGTCAATCCAAAAAGAATGGTCCTCCCCAGGAATTTTAAAAGGGACTTTTGGAACACCAATAGGCATAAAAAGAAAGAAAAAAGTAAGTACTCTATTTCACTTTGATGTGAAAGCGTATAATTTATTGTCTTAATAATATTAGCCTTTAA